GATACTACTGGAAAGGACGGTTTCAATATTTCCCATACGTAATCCTTTGTATAGACGTTGGGGCGGACGGACACTAAGATGGAATAGACCCGCCAATATGCCCAAGGTTCCTGCTGCAATATGATGAGAGGCTATTCCTCCCGGAACAAAAGGATCAAAACCTTCCACACCCCATGCTGGATTTACAGCTTGTACTCTTCCCGTTAGTCCATAAGGATCGGATACCCATATTCCAGGACCATACAATCCTGTTACATGAAATGCGCCAAAACCAAAGCACGCCACTCCTGAGAGAAATAAATGAATTCCAAAGATCTTGGGCAAATCCAAAGAGGGTTTTCCTGTACGTTCATCACAAAATATTTCTAGATCCCAATACACCCAATGCCAGATAGCTGCCAAAAAGCACAAGCCAGAAAACACAATATGTGCACCAGCCACACCTTCATAACTCCAAATACCCGGATTCGTTATAGTCCCCCCCGTAATACTCCAACCACCCCATGAATTGATTATCCCTAAACGAGTCATGAAGGGTATAACGAACATACCCTGTCTCCACATTGGATCAAGAACAGGGTCAGAGGGATCAAAAACAGCTAATTCATATAGAGCCATCGAACCGGCCCAACCAGCAACCAGAGCTGTATGCATTATATGGACAGAAATCAAACGGCCGGGATCATTCAATACGACCGTATGAACACGATACCAAGGCAAACCCATGGAAATACCCCTTATATCAATCAAAAATAGACTCTATGTAACTTTATTGCACTTTAAAAAAACTATAGTATGGTCCTTACTTTTTTAGTGGATTATCTTGGGGAAAGGATTAATATTTGTTCTATATCTTTTAGTAAGAATGTCTTTGAATAATAATAGAATAATTTTGTTCGTAGGAACAAAAAGAAGCAGATTTATTCTACACCCGATAAGTACCAATACGCAATGGTAGGGCGTTGATAGCATTTTATATGAGTAACTGCATATATATTTGTTCATCATCCAAAGGCCCCACTTGTAAGAATTTTCCTTTATTGATTCTGTCTTCCTTTTTTATGAACTTCTTCAATCTATGGATAAAATATGATAAAAGACAAAATATTATTAAGACAATAAACCTATTTTTACGCTTTCACATCAAAGTGAGATATAATACTTAATTTTTCTTTCATTTAATGCCTATTGGTGTTCCAAAAGTACCTTTTCGAAGTCCTGGAGACGAAGATGCATCGTGGGTTGACGTATAGTGCGACTTGTCAGATATATTGGGTCATATGGTATTTCCCCGTTCTCTTTCCCGATCGAGATATCCTCCCTTTCGCCCAACAAAGATTGATTGAATTATCCAAAATTTGGAGCGTGAAATGCAATTAAGTACGATTAAATTAATTTTTTAAGGGGGTAGACAGATTAATATTAGCAATTAGAATAATTTATGGTTGGCTTGGTTCAAACAATAAAATGAATTATCCAGGCTCCGTTTAGAAAAAAACCAATAGGTAATATATCTATGATTTCTACTTAATATCATATTCTATTTATATTATAGAATATTCGATTTATAATTTCTAATATAATAATATAATTAAAGTTATCTAAAACTGTTAATAAATCGAGTAATATGATGAATGCATTGAATATTTAATATTATATTTGGCGGGAGATATGAAATAAATTAAAAAAGAAAGAAGTCGTAGCAAAAAGACGTAGTATTGGGGCATTTGTCCTATATATGCAAATAAAAATCGGTCCGATCTTTACTCGGAGTAGAGCATAAACCTAAAAGAATTCAAAAAGACCATTCAGGAACAAGAAAATTACATCGTGATTTGGATTGGATTCCGATGAAACAATACATCAATGAGAAGTTAATCCGATAAGTTTATTTTTATTTATTTCTATTTATATATAGAAATTCTATTTACTATATTATATAATTATATATAAAAAGACCAAAACTCATATTTTTTTTTTTATGAAAGAAAAAGCCCCTTTGTTACAAGTTATACAGAGCTTGCGATGACAAAAGAAAAAAAACAAGAATCTACACATTGATTCTTGTTTTTTTCGCGATTTGTGTTGAACTGTATGCATCAAAAGATGCATGTACGGTTCCGAAGGGATACAATTTTATCTCAATCAACCGACTTTATCGAGAAAGATTACTTTTTTTAGGCCAAGAGGTTGATAGCGAGATCTCGAATCAACTTATTGGTCTTATGGTATATCTCAGTATAGAGGATGATACCAAGGATCTCTATTTGTTTATAAACTCTCCCGGCGGATGGGTAATACCTGGATTAGGTATTTATGATACTATGCAATTTGTGCAACCAGACGTACAAACAATATGCATGGGATTAGCCGCTTCAATGGGATCTTTTATTCTGGTCGGAGGAGAAATTACCAAACGTCTAGCATTCCCTCACGCTTGGCGCCAATGAGTTTTTTATTTGATTTGAGAGAAAAAAGAAGACTATGCCTTCGCGATATATGAAATATAAATATTAAGTAATAATAGCATGGCACTTCGAATTCGATACGAGAATCTTTTTTTTTTTTCAAAATCGTTCCATTCCATTATGTATCGAAAGAGTAGTATGAGATAAAAGGTCTTTACCATTTTATCTGATATATCAGGAGACCCATTTCAGCGTCACAAACTTTTTTGTTTTTACACCGAAAAACTCTTAACAATAATATATATATTATTTTTATGAAAGAATACAAAAAAAAAATCTCTTTTTTTTTTTCAAATATAAAAAAAATTAAGTAAAAAAAAAAGAAACTTTGGGATTGCTAAATAACAGACGAAATTAATATATATATAAAGCAACGGAACCATCATAGTATATTTTTAACTATTCCAAAAGAAAGGGTGGTTGTTGGATCATTCACCTATGTGAATATGATAGACCCTATAATCTCTTTTCTATTTATTCGATGTAAGGTAGTTTATAGGTATAAAGGTAGTTTATAGGTATAAAAGTGAATTCCATTGTAGAGCCGTATGCAATGTGCAAAAGATGCCTGTACGGTTGTTCAATTCTATCTTTCTTTTTTCTTAATTTTCTTATTTTTCGCCTTTCATCATGCGAGATAGAATAATTATTTATTATGTTATATCATCAGGGTAATGATCCATCAACCTGCTAGTTCTTTTTATGAGGCACAGACGGGAGAATTTATCCTGGAAGCGGAAGAACTACTGAAGCTTCGCGAAACCATCACAAGGGTTTATGCACAAAGAACGGGCAAATCCTTATGGGTTATTTCCGAAGACATGGAAAGAGATGTTTTTATGTCAGCAACAGAAGCCCAAGCTCACGGACTTGTTGATCTTATAGCGGTTGAATAAAAAATAAGAGGAATTTCGCGCAAATATACAATTTGAGATTTTATCTTCTTACCAGATTTAATACAATAGTCTATGAATCCATTAATATAAAAATGATTCATACTTATCCGGTTAGGATCGATCTAAACCAGCCCATTATGTATATGATTCAACATGCCAACTATTAAACAACTTATTAGAAACACAAGACAGCCAATCAAAAATGTCACGAAATCCCCCGCTCTTCGGGGATGTCCTCAGCGACGAGGAACATGTACTAGGGTGTATGTGCGACTCGTTCAGATCATGGACTAGGCCAAAAACAATGGATCCGGTATAAATGATCAGTACCAATGAATAGGATAGAATGAAGACCACCATTTACTATACGATACGAAAAATTAAATATAGATAAAAATCTAAAAAAGATCTATCATACCTTCTATTGTATTGTGGTATCAAATTAATTTATGGTTGCCATTGGTACAAATCCAATCACTTACACTTTTAATTTTTAATTTAAGATGAGAAAGAATTCCCCATTGATAGCAAATGGTATTCATTAAGCAGGGAAATCCTATTTTATTTAAAAGCAGAATTAAAAGCAGAAAGATTATGCCCTTACCCTTTACCCTTCACTTTTGCAAGAACGGACTAACAGGGTCAGCTACTCAGCTAATCTTCATAATTAAATACCGTTACTGTATAAGTGGTCTCGTTGTGAAAGACCTATTACTGGATAATTATGGGTAGAGCCAAAGAGTGTGAACTGTACAAGTTAACAATAGCATTAATTAAATGAGGCTCCGGTGTATAGAGAGGACCTCACCGTTTAAGAAGTAACCATAGAAACGATGGAACCCACTATACCTATATTCTATTTACTACTTTTTTATTTACTATGTTTTTTTGATACCTAGTATCAATACAATTTCTTATTTTGAGGCGAGAAGCCTAGAAAAAAAGAAAAAATCGTGGTCGGGAAGGTTAGAGTAGCAAAAGCCATTGGAATTCTTATTTTATACATTGGAAGAATCCGTTTTGTTATTAATAGACTAGGAAAGGAAATAACTGAAAGAAAAGAAATCAATTAGTTATTCATCAAAGTTTCATTTATTCAATGACTAGAATTAAACGAGGATATATAGCTCGAAGACGTCGAACCAAAATTCGTTTATTTGCATCAAGCTTTCGAGGGGCTCGTTCAAGACTTACTCGAACTATTACTCAACAGAAAATAAGAGCTTTGGTTTCGGCTCATCAGGATAGAGGTAGGCAGAAGAGAGATTTTCGTCGTTTGTGGATCACTCGAATAAACGCAGTAATTCGAGCCAATAAACTATACTATAGTTATAGTAAATTAATACACCATCTGTACAAGAGGCAGTTGCTTCTTAATCGTAAAATACTTGCACAAATAGCTATATTAAATAGGAATTGTCTTTATATGATTTCCAATGAGATCTTAAAATAAGATTAAGGAGATTGAAAGAAATCAAATCCAGTGAAATGTTTTAAATGGAGTTCCCTGGCAAATGAACTTGGGAAAGTAGAGTAGAAATTAGTATGATAAAATAGGATATAATATGATAAAGTCATCGCAATGAACAAACACGTTCAATCAAAAAAGGATTTATTCTTCTTCCCCAATTCCTTTTTTTCTTACGACACAACAATAAAATTGGAATTTTCAGATTTTTTGAACAAACTGTCAATTTGCATTTGAATTCGGATTGGAATTTTATTTTGATTCAATTGAAGAAGAGCAAGCTTATTTATTTTTAATTCTAAGACCAGTAGTTCTAGGAGTCGACTCGCTTCTTTCCAACTCTTTCTCATTATTAAGAAAGGGTAACAAAGATAAAATACGAGCTTGTTTTATAGCAATAGTAATTAATCGTTGTTGTTTTAAGGTCAATCTATTCACCCGTCTAGATAATATCTTTCCTTGTTCACTAATAAATCGACTAATTAAACTCATGTTTCTATAATCAATTCGATCCCCCGATTGTATCGGGGGCAAACGCCTACGAAAAGATCGCTTAGATTTAAGAAAGAGTCGCTTGGATTTATCCATGTTTTTTTTATTCCTTGTCTCGAAAATCCTAATGCTATTTTGATCGAATCAAAAATGATTTCGAATTTAAAAATAGAATTTGCTTTGTTTTGTTTATATTTAAATAAATATATGATCTGTTATATATAATATGTCGTTTTTCGTCTTCCTTGGAATGGAAGGCGGACACGCAAGCGATCGATTCGATCTATTTCTTTATCTCCCCGTGAATCGTATGTTTGTAACAAGAGGGACAGAATTTTCTCAATTCCAATCGACTAGGCGTATTATGTCGATTTTTTTGAGTAATATATCGGGAAATGCCCATTGATTCCTTATTAACACGGTTTCGAACACAACTGGTACATTCCAAAATAATCGTTATTCGGGCATCTTTACTCTTGGCCATGAACCTCCTTTGGATTTTTGATTGACTCAACTCTTCTATCTTTCTATTTTCCGATCCGAAGCGAAGAAGAAGAAAGGAAGGAAAAAAATAGAAGTTGCTAACTTGAAATACAATTATGAAAGATTTCGTTGCAATCTATCAATATAGTAATAATAAGTAATATAATGATTTCTAACTATATATTTATAATTTATAATCGCTGTACAGTATTTAAATTTTCTTTTTCATTGAATTTTCTTGTATGATATTGTTGCCATGCCACAACTATTCCATTTTCTTTCTCACTCTATTATTAATTAATTTAATTTTGGACCTGGAAACCCGAGTTCTTAGTTTAACTAGGGTGAACCCGCTTTTATTCTTTTTATTTTCGAATTTATTTTAATTATAAAAAAAAAGAAGAAAAGAAGAGTAAGGGGGGATTAGTCACAGATATTTGATTGTATCTCTAATTTTCTTCACCCCTTCCTATCTCAATTACTATAATGAAAAAAAAGGGAATATCAACGCATCTGGAAATAAACGATTGATCTCTATCAATAAACCTGCTAAAGACCCAAACCATAGAGTACTTACTACCGGGGCCACGGAAAGGTATGTTTTTAGATTTCGCATTTAAAATCCTCCTTCTTTGTTATTTATTATTGTAATTTTATTACAATTTGTAATACATAATGCTATTACATATATGACCAGATGTGTATATGTAGTTAATGACTGACACTTGGATTTGTACGCAGAATCCCTAATGCAAATTAAAATGTATAACTTGAAATGTACAACGATTCAGTACAGTAGATATTCCTTTTCTTAAAAGAAAAAAGAAATACGTCCCTTTCTGTCTGAGAATTCCCGAAAAATATTCATTTTTTTACGGCGAGTTTCATATTTCTTTAGTACGTATATAATATAAGTCTATTATTATATGTTATATGATATGAGATTAAAAAAGAATAAGAAATGACAAGATAATTGGGTATAGCACTGAAAGAAATAAAGATGTGGAAAACAAGACAGGGATTCTCTACAATACTACTGTAGGCCAATTCAAAGGGATGTAGCGCAGCTCGGTAGCGCGTTTGTTTTGGGTACAAAATGTCACGGGTTCAAATCCTGTCATCCCTACCTATTACTTATCTTATGAACAGTAACGAGGGGTCATTGAGATTGATTAAAATTGGCTATACAAAATCAATCTTTAATTTTCTTATTTACGATAGTATATATATCCAAGACGAGTTAGGTCACAAAATATTTTTGTGATAATAAAGCGCTCTTAGTTCAGTTCGGTAGAACGTGGGTCTCCAAAACCCGATGTCGTAGGTTCAAATCCTACAGAGCGTGATTAGATTCTTGTTATTTGTTAGGTCGAAAATAAGACTGAAATAATTGAACAGCAATCTGAATTTGACCTCCTGTAGATTAAAGAAAGTAGGAGGTCAATCAAAAAAAAAGGAGATATTAATTACTCAAAGGTCCAATTGATCACCACGTCTATATTGTAAATATGCAGTTACGAATAATCCAGCCAAAGTAATAGGAATTAGACCTAAGACGATTCCAAATAGAAAAACTTCAATCATTTCAATTTCTTTGAAAGGTGAAAAGGAGAGGTAATATCTATCCTTATATATTAATCGGTATTACCCATGAATCTCAATGACCAAGAATTGAAAATGGACACGGCAAGAA